GCACGAATGGTAGCACTATAATAGAAAGTTCCAATGATCTGGATGTAACTCAAAAATACAGACATTTGTGGGTTCAATGTGAAAATTGTTATGGATTAAATTATAAGAAAATTTTAAAATCAAAAATGAATCTTTGTGAACAATGTGGATATCATTTGAAAATGAGTAGTTCCGATAGAATCGAACTTTCGATCGATCCGGATACTTGGGATGCTATGGATGAAGACATGGTTTCTTTGGATCCCATTGAATTTCATTCGGAAGAGGAGCCTTATAAAGATCGTATCGATTCTTATCAACGAAAGACAGGATTAACTGAAGCCGTTCAAACAGGTATAGGCCAATTAAACGGTATTCCCATAGCACTTGGGGTTATGGATTTTCAGTTTATGGGGGGTAGTATGGGATCCGTGGTTGGGGAGAAAATAACCCGTTTGATTGAGTACGCTACTAACAAATTCCTCCCTCTTATTATAGTATGTGCTTCCGGGGGGGCGCGTATGCAAGAGGGAAGTTTGAGTTTAATGCAAATGGCTAAAATATCTTCTGCTTTATATGATTATCAATCAAATAAAAAGTTATTCTATGTACCAATTCTTACATCTCCTACTACAGGGGGGGTAACTGCGAGTTTTGGTATGTTGGGAGATATCATTATTGCCGAACCCAATGCCTATATTGCATTTGCGGGTAAAAGAGTAATTGAACAAACATTGAATAAAACAGTACCTGAAGGTTCACAGGCGGCTGAATATTTATTCCAGAAGGGCTTATTCGATCTAATCGTACCACGTAATCCTTTAAAAAGCGTTCTGAGTGAGTTATTTCAGCTCCACGCTTTCTTTCCTTTGAATCAAAATTCAATAGAGCATTAAGTTCCTTTTTTATTTGTAGCAAACAAGTAGTTAGTTTATCAGAATCCAAGTAAAACGAATATGAATGGGGTTTCTTTGTTGACATAAGATCTAAATTGTAAAAAGAAATCAAAAGTTGTGGATAACTCCTTTTTATCTATATTCTTGATTACTAATTCAGTTAAGAGGCCTCTATCAACAAGAAAAATAGTGAATTCTTATTTTCGTTAAATTCTAGGAAAATAAAAAATTTTTGTTCTACGTCTTACGTATGTATATATAATCCAAATATAGAATTATAGAAACTATAGATATGATATATGCTTTTGTACCTTCTATACTCACTTAGATATATACTTAGATTTATACTAATCTTTATCTTTATAATATTAATATAAATAATAACAGGTACAAATAGTAAATTGAGGTATCCTTTATATGACAACTTTCGACTTTCCCTCTGTTTTGGTGCCTTTAGTAGGCTTAGTATTTCCGGCAATGGCAATGGCTTCTTTATTTCTTCATGTTCAAAAAAATAAGACTGTTTAGATCTGATGGGCCCAACTCTGATCCATTTTTTTTTTTTAACTAAGACTTGTATCATAACGCAGATACCTATTTAGTGTAAGAAAAGAGGGTATAACATGCGGCGCTTCCGTCGAAAAGGGGCTCTTTGGCCTGTAGAAAGATGATATGGGGGTAAAGGAATTCTATCTATTTGAAAAAATCTCAGGATCGCCGGATGGCTGAACTGTAAAATCGGTACATCTATATGTATATTGATGGGATCATACGAAGGGTACTTTTTTTTTTTTTTTAGATCTAACCAATTTGATAAATTACTCTTAAAGGTTCACATCAAACTAGTACTAGTTGATGAGAGTTACTTCGGAAACAAAAAGACTAAAGTCTAGGGTATTCTCTCAATTACAATAAAACGAAACCAGATCAAGTATGAGTTGTCGATCAGAACATATATGGATACAACCTATAACGGGGTCGCGAAAAACAAGTAATTTCTGCTGGGCCGTTATCCTTTTTTTAGGTTCATTAGGATTCTTATTGGTTGGAACTTCCAGTTATCTTGGGAGAAACTTGATATCTTTATTTCCGTCTCAGCAAATCCTTTTTTTTCCACAAGGGATTGTGATGTCTTTCTATGGGATCGCGGGTCTCTTTATTAGCTCCTATTTGTGGTGCACAATTTCGTGGAATGTAGGGGGTGGTTATGATCGATTCGATAGAAAAGAAGGAATGGTGTGTATTTTTCGTTGGGGATTCCCTGGAAAAAATCGTCGCATCTTCCTCCGATTCCTTATAAGGGATATTCAGTCCGTCAGAATAGAAGTTAAAGAGGGTATTTATGCTCGCCGTGTCCTTTATATGGATATCAGAGGCCAGGGGGCCATTCCCTTGACTCGTACTGATGAGAATGTTACTCCACGGGAAATAGAACAAAAAGCTGCCGAATTGGCCTATTTCTTGCGTGTACCGATTGAAGTATTTTGAGAAATGAGCTGAGAGAGTGAATGCTTTCTCAGCAGTAAGGAAAAACTAAAGAATCCCCCTTTTCTATACCATAACTTAACTGAAGTTTCTTCATAACGCTCATTCTAGTCAAAGAAGACGTATACGTAACGTAACAACCACAAAACAAAACAGTGAATAGATTCATAAGTTCGATACTTTGTAATAGAACTCATGCATGAGAGAAATATTGGATGGCGTAGAGTCAACTAATGAGGTCGGTTCATTAAAAATTCATAGACGAAATGAAAAAATGTCAAAAAAGAAAGCATTCAACCCTCTTTTATATCTTGCATCTATAGTATTTTTGCCCTGGTGGATTTCTCTCTCATTTAATAAAAGTCTGGAATCTTGGGTTACTTATTTGTGGAATACTAGGCAATCTGAAATTTTTTTGAATGATATTCAAGAAAAAAATATTCTCGAAAAATTCATAGAATTGGAGGAAATCTTTCTTTTGGAGGAAATGATCAAGGAATACTCGGAGACACATCTACAAAACCTTCGTATAGGAATCCACAAAGAAACGCTCCAATTAATCAAGATACACAACGAGGATCATATCCATACGATTTTGCACTTCTTGACAAATATAATCTGTTTCGTTATTCTAAGTGGTTATTCAATTTTGGGTAATAAAGAACTTGTTATTCTTAACTCTTGGGCTCAGGAATTCCTATATAACTTAAGTGACACAATAAAGGCTTTTTCGATTCTTTTATTAACAGATTTATGTATCGGATTCCATTCGCCCCATGGTTGGGAACTAATGATTGGCTTTGTCTACAAAGATTTTGGATTTGCTCATAACGATCAAATTATATCTGGTCTTGTTTCTACTTTTCCAGTCATTCTAGATACTCTATTTAAATTTTGGATTTTTCGTTATTTAAATCGTGTTTCTCCGTCACTTGTAGTGATTTATCATTCAATGAATGATTAAAAAAGGATCTACTGATATTAATCCAATTCAATTCTAACGTTTCTTACTTTGTAGTTGTACAGAAGCAAAGCATGTAAAATCATACTTACTCTTTATTTTTATACCCATCCCAAAGATTTATTCTATATATTAATATTATTTATTCCAGTAAAATTATTCCAGTAAATAGCAGAATTGCGGATAGGGAACTAGGTTAGCGACCTACCAAATTTATTGTAGACATTTTTGGGCTCAATGGTTGGACCATGCAAACTAGAAAGACTTTTTCTTGGATAAAAGAACAAATTACTCGATCCATTTCCGTATCGCTCATGATATATATCATAACTCGGCCATCCATTTCAAGTGCATATCCCATTTTTGCACAGCAGGGTTATGAAAATCCGCGAGAAGCGACTGGTCGTATTGTATGTGCCAATTGCCATTTAGCTAATAAGCCCGTGGATATTGAAGTTCCACAAACGGTACTTCCAGATACTGTATTTGAAGCAGTTGTTCGAATCCCTTATGATATGCAACTAAAACAAGTTCTTGCTAATGGTAAAAAGGGTGCTTTGAATGTAGGGGCTGTTCTTATTTTACCAGAGGGTTTTGAATTAGCTCCTGCTGATCGGATTTCCCCCGAGATAAAAGAAAAGATAGGCAATCTGTCTTTTCAGAGCTATCGCCCCAATAAAAAAAATATTCTTGTGATAGGCCCCGTTCCAGGTCAGAAATATAGTGAAATAACCTTTCCTATCCTTTCCCCGGACCCCGCTACTACGAAGGAGGTTCACTTCTTAAAATATCCTATATATGTAGGCGGAAACAGGGGAAGGGGTCAGATTTATCCCGACGGGAGCAAAAGTAACAATACAGTTTATAATGCTACATCAGCAGGTATAGTAGGTAAAATAATACGAAAAGAAAAAGGGGGTTACGAAATAACCATAGCGGATGCATCGGATGGACGTCAAGTGGTTGATATTATCCCTCCAGGGCCAGAACTTCTTGTTTCAGAAGGCGAATCTATCAAATTGGATCAACCGTTGACGAGTAATCCTAATGTGGGCGGATTTGGTCAGGGAGATGCAGAAATAGTACTTCAAGATCCCTTACGTGTCCAAGGCCTTTTGTTCTTCTTGGCATCTGTTATTTTGGCACAAATCTTTTTGGTTCTTAAAAAGAAACAGTTCGAGAAGGTTCAATTGTCAGAAATGAATTTCTAGACTCGCGGATTTATCGACATTGAGCTCATAACGTAAAAAGAACAAAATTATTTTTGACGACTCTTTATGATAAAAAATGGATATTATGAAAAGCCTTTTGCTTTTTTATACTCATTACTTGTACTGCATTCCTAGTCATAGTATGTAGATTGTGAAGAAGACTTTTTACTTTTTTTGAATCCAAATTGGGGTGGTATGATTATGTTACTATTATCACATTTCAATGTCATAAAATACATTAATAGTGTTTTCTATTCTAATCGAATAAAATTCGACTAGATACTAGACATAAGTAAGCGGGGAATAGAACGGATAAATGCGTGGAACACAAAATTATAGGGACGATTATTCATCTTCCTAGTATTCGACACAAGAAAGCGATGTGGAAAATTCCCTTTCTTGTGTCGAAAGAAAAAAAAAGATTCTTTATCCTGTTCGTCAAAGATTACTAGTCTAAGTTTTGAATTT